TTTGGCATTTCATACCTTTAATAAGTCAATTTGCTGGGGAATCAACATTCAATCTGAAAGGAATTTCTTTACTTCCAGAAGAAGGAAAAATGGGTTCAGAAGATCAAGAAAAATTCTTACAATTTTTAGTTGATGCAATCATAAGACTAAAAAAAAATAAGAAATTAAGTAGCCCAAAAGAAATTTGTAAAAAAGTTCCATGCTGGTCATACAAATTAATTGATGATTTAGAACAACAAGAAAGACAAACTGAAGACGATGTACCAACAGATCATCAAATTAGATCAAGGAAATCCAAACGTGTAGTTATTTTTACTGATAACGAAGAGAATACCGATATTACTTATTCTAATAATATCGATAGCGATTCGAATAAACCTGATCAAACAGAAGAAGTTTCCTTGATACGTTATTCACAACAATCAGATTTTCGTCGAGACATAATAAAGGGGTCCATGCGTGTTCAAAGACGTAAAGTAGTTATTTGGGAATTATTTCAAGCAAATATACACTCACCCCTTTTTTTCGACAGAATATATAAATCTTCTTTTTTCTCTGTTAATTTTTCTAAAGTAATTAAACATATTTTTAAAAATTATATAACAAAAACTAAAGAATTTCCAATTTATGATTATACAGAAGAAGAAAAAGAGAAAGAAGAAAAAAAAAACGACTACAAAAGAGAGGAAGAAAAAAGAAAAGAAAAAGCACGAATAGAAATAGCCGAAGCCTGGGATACCATTCTATTCGCTCAAGCAATCAGAGGTTTGATGTTAATAACTCAATCAATTCTTAGAAAATATGTTCTATTACCTTTATTAATAATAGCAAAAAATATAAGTCGTATATTATTATTCCAACTTCCTGAGTGGTCTGAGGATTTCGAAGAGTGGAATAAAGAAATGCATGTTAAATGTACCTATAACGGTGTTCAGTTATCAGAAACTGAATTTCCAAAAAATTGGTTAAAAGATGGTATTCAGATAAAGATTTTTTTTCCCTTCTGTCTAAAACCTTGGCACAGATCGCGGTTAACACCTTCTTATCAAGATCAAATGAAAAAGCAAGACCAAAAGAAAAAGGATAATTTTTGTTTTCTAACAGTTTGGGGAATGGAAACTGAACTTCCTTTTGGTGCCCCCCGAAAACAACCTTCTTTTTTTAAACCCATTTTTAAAGAACTCGACAAAAAATTTATCAAATTTACACAACAATGGGTTCAATTTTTCAAAATTCTCAAAGAAAAAATAGAATTTTTTATGAAGGTTCCGCATGAAACAACCGCAATTTTTATTAAAAACCTTCTCTTTTTTAAAAAAAAAAAAAAAAATTCAACGGTAAGTTCAAGTCGAGGATTAGGGTTGAAAGAAGAATCTAGTGAACTAAAAAAAGCAAAAGATTGCACAATCAAGAATTATACGGTTTCTGAATCATCCATTCAAGCCCGATTTATTAATCGTAGAAATTATTCTGATTCCGGGGCAGAACAAAAAAAGAGAGATCTAGCTAATAGAACAAGTACAATAAGAAATCAAATAGAACAAATTACAAAAGAAAAAAAAACGAGATTCGAAAATCTAAAATTAATGCGTAAGCCTAACAAAACAAGCTATGGTACTAAAAATTTAAAATCACCCCAAAATATTGGTCAGATATTAAAAAGAAGAAATACTCGATTAATCCGTAAATCTAATTTTTTTCTAAAAAGTTTTAGGGAAAATATATCCCTAGATATATTTCTATATATTATTAATATTTCGCGAATTAACATACAACTTTTTCTTGAATCAACAAAAAATTTGAGTGAAAAAGCCGTTTACAAGAATCAAAAAAAGAAAGAAAGAGTTGAGAAAACAAATAAAAAAACAATTCAATTTATAAAATCACTTTTTTTTTTTTTTAGTCATAGTAATAAGAATTCAAATATTCTTTCGGATTTCTCTTTTTTGTCACAAGCCTATGTATTTTATAAATTATCCCAAACCGAAGTTATTAACTTATATAAGTTAAGGTCTGTGCTTCAGTACCGTGGAACGTCTTTATTTCTTAAAAATGAAATGCAAAATTATTTTGGAACACAAGGAATAATTACTTCGAAGTTAAAGACTAAAAAACTTCCTAATTTAAATTATGGACTAAATCAATGGAAAAATTGGTTAAAATTAAAAAGTAATTATGAATACGATTTATCGCAGATAAAATGGTCTCACTTCGTACCACAAAAATGGCGCAATGGAGTCACGGAACATTGTGAGGTAGAAAATAAAAATTTACAAAAAGACAAGTGGAATTCATATAAAAAAGATCAATTACCGAATTACAAAAATACAAAAACTTTTGAAAATCATTTCTGTTTATTGCTTGATCAAAAAGATAATTTTAAAAAAAACTATAGATACGCTATTTTAGCATATAAGTTTCTTTTTTATGAAGATAAGAAAGAGTCATGTAGTTATGTAGAACCATTACAAGTAAATAAAAATCAAGAATTAACTAATTACAACATACCTAAAGACAAATTAATTAATATGTGGTGGAGTATCCCTATCACGAAATTATTAGGAATAAAAAAGAATCTGGATGTGAAGAAAAATACAGATAGAAAATTTTTTGATTGGAAAATTCTAAATTTTTGTCTTAGAAAAAAAGTACACATTGAGGCTTGGATCAATATTAGTCGTAATACTGAAAATACTAAGAGTGAATCTAATAATTATAAAATTGTTGATAAAATAGAAAAAAAAGACCTTTTTTATGACAACAAAAAATTCCATCACAAAACTCCCCTTTTTGATTGGATGGGGATGAATGAAGAAATACTCAGTCGTCCTATATCGAATCTAGAATTCTGGTTTTTCCCAGAATTTTTCTTACTTTATAATGCATATAAAATGCAACCATGGGTTATACCTACCAATTTACTTTTTTCAAATTGCAACGTAAGTGCAAATTTTATTGAAAAGAAAAACACCAATCGAACGAAAACAGAGAATCCTTTTACAACATCTATAATATCAAATGAAAAAAAATATCTTGAATTAGAGAATGGGAATCAAGATGAACAAGAACTTTTAAGTCAAAAAGATCCTGGATCAGATATTCAAAATAATTCTGAATCTCTTATATCAAATCATCAAAAAGATATGCAAGAAAATTATATAGGATCCGATATTAAAAACAGTAAAAAAAAAAAACAAGACAAGAGTAGTACAGAAACAGAACTCGATTTTTTACTTAAAAGGTATTTGATTTTCCAACTAAGATGGGACGATTCTTTGAATCAAAAATTAATAAATAATATAAAAGTTTATTGTCTCCTCCTTAGATTGACAAATCCAAGAGAAATTACAATATCCTCGATTGAAAGAAAAGAAATGAGTTTGAATATAATGTTGATTCAGAAAAATTTCACTCTTACACAATTGATAAAAAGGGGTATATTGATTATTGAACCGATTCGTTTGTCCGTAACGTGGGATAGACAATTTCTTCTGTATCAAACCCTCGGTATTTCATTGATTCATGAGAGTAAACACCAAAAAAATAAAAAAAGAAACATCGACAAGATTGATAAGACGAATCTGAATGAAGGAATTCCACGATATCCGACAGTGATGAAAAATCGAGATAAAACCTATTTTGATTTACTTGTTCCTGAAAATCTTTTATCCCCGAGACGTCGTCGAGAATTTCGAATTCAAATTTGTTTAAATTCAAGTAATAATAATGATCTGTATAGGAATACAATATCTTACGATAGGAATCAGATAAAAAACTTTAGTCAATTTTGTGATGAAAACCAAGATCTTAGGCGAGAAAAGAATCCAGTTAGAAAATTAAAAGTCTTTCTTTGGCCTAATTATCGATTAGAAGATTTAGCTTGTATGAATCGTTATTGGTTTGATACTAATAACGGCAGCCGTTTTAGTATATTAAGAATACATATGTATCCACGATTAAAAATGCATTTATGATTCATTTTTTATATATTCCCTATTATCTACTAAGTTAAATAAATAGATGCCACGCGGCTTGGCTTCAATGATGACGGCTTAATTAGATCCCTAAAGGAATGACCGGAATTTCTTTATAAAAAAAGGAAATGCGTATACCTGGTTAAAAAGCTAGCATTATTATTACTGATCTATAAAATTTCGTTTTTTGTAAATATAAAAAAAAGTAAGGAAGGTTAATAATTTATGACCAAAAATGCATTCATATCCGCGATTGCGTATGAAAACAAAGAAGAAAACAGGGGATCCGTTGAATTTCAAGTTTTCTGTTTTACCAATAAGATACGAAGACTTACTTCACACTTGGAATTGCATAAAAAAGATTATTCATCTCAGAGAGGTTTGCGCAAAATTCTAGGAAAACGTCAACAACTACTAGTTTATTTATCAAAAAAAAATAGAGTGCGTTATAAAGAATTAATCAGTCAATTGAACATTCGAGAAATAAAAACGCGTTAATTTTAATAGTTTTTTTGAATTATTTGATTTATTAGATCTTGAATTTTGATGAACTTTTTTCAGCAATTCATGGAAAATTCATGAAAGACTAAATCGGGGCAAAACCTATGACTGTACCAACTACAAGAAAAGACCTCATGATAGTCAATATGGGCCCTCACCACCCATCAATGCATGGGGTTCTCCGACTTATCGTTACTTTAGACGGTGAAGATGTTATTGACTGTGAACCAATATTAGGTTATTTACACAGAGGAATGGAAAAAATTGCAGAAAACCGAACAATTATACAGTATTTGCCTTATGTAACACGTTGGGATTATTTAGCTACTATGTTCACAGAAGCAATAACTGTAAATGGACCCGAACAATTGGGAAATATTCAAGTACCTAAAAGGGCTAGCTATATCAGAGTTATTATGTTGGAGTTAAGTCGTATAGCTTCTCATTTGTTATGGCTCGGCCCTTTTATGGCAGATATTGGCGCGCAAACTCCTTTTTTCTATATTTTGAGAGAAAGAGAATTAATATATGATTTATTTGAAGCTGCCACCGGTATGAGAATGATGCATAATTTTTTTCGTATTGGAGGAGTAGCTGCCGATCTACCTTATGGATGGGTAGAGAAATGTTTAGATTTTTGCGATTATTTTTTAACAGTACTTACTGAATACCAACAATTGATTACGAGAAATCCTATTTTTTTAGAACGAGTTGAGGGAGTCGGTATTATCCGCGAAGAAGAAGCAATAAATTGGGGTTTATCAGGACCAATGCTACGATCTTCCGGAATACAATGGGATCTTCGTAAAGTTGATCATTATGAGTGTTATGATGAATTTGATTGGGAAGTCCAATGGCAAAAAGAAGGGGATTCATTAGCTCGTTATTTAGTACGAATAGGTGAAATGGCAGAATCCATAAAAATTATTCAACAAGCTCTAGAAGGAATTCCGGGGGGTCCCTATGAGAATTTAGAAATTCGACGCTTTGATCGGATCAAATATCCTGAATGGAATGATTTTGAATATCGATTTATTAGTAAAAAGCCGTCTCCTACTTTTGAATTGTCAAAACAAGAACTTTATGTCAGAGTCGAAGCACCAAAGGGCGAGTTAGGGATCTTTTTGATAGGGGATCAGGGTGTTTTTCCGTGGAGATGGAAAATTCGACCACCTGGTTTTATCAATTTGCAAATTCTTCCTCAGTTAGTTAAAAAAATGAAATTGGCTGATATTATGACGATATTAGGTAGCATAGATATCATTATGGGAGAAGTTGATCGTTGAAATGATAATTGATACACCAAAAATACAAACGATAAATTCTTTTTACCGACTGGAATCCTTAAAAGAAATTTATGGGACTATATGGACCCTTTTCCCCATTTTGATTCTCATATTAGCAATTACAATAGGCGTACTAGTAATCGTCTGGTTAGAAAGAGAAATATCTGCGGGTATACAACAACGTATTGGACCTGAATATGCCGGCCCTTTGGGAATTCTTCAAGCTTTAGCAGACGGAACAAAACTGCTTTTTAAAGAAAACCTTCTTCCATCTCGAGGGGATACACGTTTATTTAGTATCGGGCCCTCTATAGCCGTCATATCAATTCTACTAAGTTATTCAGTAATTCCTTTTGGTTATCATCTTGTTTTAGCCGATCTGAGTATTGGTGTTTTTTTATGGATCGCTATTTCAAGTATTGCTCCAATTGGACTTCTTATGTCAGGATATGGATCAAATAATAAATATTCCTTTTTAGGTGGTTTACGGGCTGCTGCCCAATCAATTAGTTATGAAATACCATTAACTCTATGTGTGTTAGCAATATCTCTACGTGTGCTTCGTTACGAAATAAGTCTTCGACTTTTAGTTTCTCAAAAAAAGGGGGGTTTATAAGAAACGTATTAACTAAATATACTCATTTGTTGATTCCCCACTCGGGTTGATAAACTAAACCAGATAGTTAGGTGAGTGAAAAAAAAACAGCTTCTAAATTTGCAGTAAAAACAAATCTCATTTCCTATGTACAAGGGTTAAACGCAAATAAACCTAAGCATTCTTGGCTGCTTAACCCCAAGATTATTTAATTAATAAGTGAATAACTTGAAGCGGGTTGAAAAGACAAATTTTATGGAGCTTTAACTAAAAAAAATAAAAATAACCGCATTACCATAAGATTGAGTAAAAAATAAGTGGATAATTAGGAACACCAAAGTACACAAAGGATTCGTACTAGAGAGCATGTAAGTTATCCTAAGTTTACATAAAAGAAATACTAATCCAGGCTTAAAATTGGTAGAAATTTTCAAGTAGTACTCCTATAAATTCCGATCCAGAGTATGCTCCTATCCACCCATTAAGTGAATGACTATCAGGAACGAAGTAATCCTTTAACTTTTTTTAAGCCTCAAAAAAAGAAATCGTAAAAAGATGGTAGAATTCATTTTTAAAAACAACTTTTTCGAATATAGTCATTGATGTAAATTTCCTTGTTAAAATGGCCTAAGTCATAAATAACTGTTTAAGTCGTTTAAAAAATTTTTACAAACTAAGGTTCATTTTGTATTTTTATTCAGAAAAGAAGTATTTTATTCAAGGATTAAGTTATTACTAAAAAATTTGAGTCAGTCAAAGGATGAGATCAATTCTGAAGCACTTTTATAATATCGCAGACAGAATTCCATTGGTTTAATTGAGGATCTTTCGGTTTATTTGAACTTTATCTATCCTACAAGGATAGCAGTTAAAGACTATCGAACCAACCCTTAGATTTATTTATGGCTCTTGAGGAGCCGTATGAGGTGAAAATCTCATGTACGGTTCTGTAATAGCGATGACAAGAGTGATCTTATCATCGACTATAATTATCTAACAGTTCAAGTACAGTTGATATAGTTGAAGCGCAATCAAAATATGGTATTTGGGGGTGGAATTTGTGGAGGCAACCTATAGGGTTTATTGTTTTTATAATTTCTTCTCTAGCCGAATGCGAGAGATTGCCTTTTGATTTACCAGAAGCCGAAGAAGAATTAGTAGCAGGTTATCAAACCGAATATTCGGGTATTAAATTTGGTTTATTTTATGTTGCTTCCTATCTAAATCTACTAGTTTCTTCATTATTTGTAACAGTTCTTTACTTGGGTGGTTGGGATTTTTCTATTCCAGACATATTCATTCCGCAGTTTTTTGAATGTAATAAAGCGGAAGGCATTTTTGGAATGACATTTGCTATTTTCATTACATTAGCCAAAACTTTTTTGTTCTTGTTCATTCCTATCGCAACAAGATGGACTTTACCTAGATTGAGAATGGATCAATTATTAAATCTTGGATGGAAATTTCTTTTACCTATTTCTTTAGGTAATCTATTATTAACAACCTCGTCCCAACTCCTTTCATTATAAATACTAAAAACGATAATATTTGATACTCACTATAATTCAAATTTGTCTCAAACAAGAGAAAGAAACTAAATCTTATTTTTTATTTTGCTATTTACTATATGTTCCCTATGGTAACTGGGTTCATCAATTATGGTCAACAAACAGTACGCGCGGCAAGGTACATTGGGCAAGGTTTTATGATTACCCTATCTCATGCCAACCGTTTACCTGTAACTATTCAATATCCTTACGAAAAATTGATCACATCGGAGCGTTTTCGTGGTCGCATACACTTTGAATTTGATAAATGTATTGCTTGTGAAGTATGTGTCCGTGTATGTCCTATAGATTTACCTGTTGTTGATTGGAAATTAGAAACAGATATTAGAAAAAAACGATTACTTAATTACAGCATTGATTTTGGAATCTGTATATTTTGTGGTAATTGTGTTGAGTATTGTCCAACAAATTGTTTATCAATGACTGAAGAATATGAGCTTTCTACTTATGATCGTCATGAATTAAATTATAATCAAATTGCTCTGGGCCGTTTACCAACATCAATAACGGATGATTACACAATTCGAACTGTTTTGAATTCACCTCTACCAAAAGATAAATCTCGTGATTAAAAAACACTTCCTAATTACTAAATGACGGAATTTTAAAAGTTTCTTTATTTACTTTTTACATCAAAAATGTAATATAACTAGTTAATTTGAATTCAAAGAAGTTGATTGTTGTATTGATCACTAATTTTAAATACCAATTATTTGCTATTCTATTTATTGGTGAAAATCTGATTACTGTAATGATTTCAAATAGTTTTAATTTAGAACTAGTTTAATTTTAGAATTTTATTTTATTAATATATATATAAAGAATGCAATCGGTCCAATAAATTGACCCACAAAAATTCATACACATTAGGATTTAACAATTAAGAACGTGCAAAAACCTTTTCCTGTTCAATTCAATAAGATCACGAAACATTCTGATTTTTTATCTCTTATTTTTTATATAATGGATTTACCGGGACCAATACATGATTTTTTTTTAGTCTTTCTGGGAACAGGTCTTATATTCGGAAGTCTGGGAGTAGTCTTATTTAACAATCAAATCTTTTCTGCATTTTCATTGGGATTGGTTCTTGTTTGTATATCTTTATTCTATATTCTAGCGAATTCACATTTTGTAGCTTCAGCACAACTTCTTATTTATGTGGGAGCTATAAATGTTTTAATAATATTTGCTGTAATGTTCATGAATGGGCCAGAATATGACACAAATTTTCGTTTGTGGACTGTTGGGGACAACGTCACTTCGTTGATTTGTACAAGTCTTTTTCTTGCATTACTTTTTACTATTCTAAATACGTCATGGTATGGTATTATTTGGACTACAAAATCAAACCAGATTCTAGAACAAGATTTGATAACGAATAGTCAACAAATTGGAATTCATTTATCAACAGATTTTTTTCTCCCCTTTGAACTCATTTCAATAATTCTTTTAGTTGCTTTAATAGGCGCAATCGCTGTGGCGCGTCAATAATTTATTTTAAATATTCTAGTTGAGTTGGGTTAGAAATTTTGAGTTCAATTTCGTATTGCCAACATATTTTTTGAACTTATGGTATTCTAATCAATCAAATGATTTTTATTGTTGTTCAGATTGAAATGAGTAGAAATTTATAGTGATAAGGAGTTGGGCAATGATGCTCGAACATGTACTTGTTTTGAGTGCTTTTTTATTTTCTATCGGAATATATGGATTAGTCACGAGTCGAAATTTGGTTCGGGCTCTTATGTGTCTTGAACTTATATTGAATGCAGTTAATCTCAATTTTGTAACATTTTCTGATTTTTTTGATAGCCGCCAATTAAAGGGAAACATTTTCTCCATTTTTGTTATAGCTATTGCAGCCGCTGAAGCAGCTATTGGGCTTGCTATTGTTTCGTCAATTTATCGTAATAGAAAATCAACTCGTATCAATCAATCGAATTTATTGAATAAATAATCTTTTTTTAGTCTATCTATATATTATTCTATTATTATTATATTATAACTATAAAAATTGTTTTTTTACTATTTATCAGTTCAATTGAGATTACTAGGTATCGAACTTTAAGGTATAACATACTTTTAAAATGTCAGAAATCAAAGTATTTTGGACCTCTTTTCTATTTTTTTTTATAAGTCACCAATCCAATCCAGAAGTAGATTGATTAATTAAATTCTGGTAAATCACTGATTCGTCTGGTATTTGAATAGGTACTTCATTTACTTTACTAGAACTAGATCGAAAATTCAAATTAATGAAATTACAAAAATTATAGATCCAATGTCACATTCAGTAAAGATTTATGATACATGTATAGGTTGTACTCAATGTGTTCGAGCTTGCCCCACAGATGTATTAGAAATGATACCTTGGGACGGATGTAAGGCTAAACAAATAGCTTCTGCTCCAAGAACAGAGGACTGTGTTGGTTGTAAGAGATGTGAATCCGCCTGTCCAACAGATTTTTTAAGCGTTCGAGTTTATTTATGGCATGAAACAACTCGGAGCATGGGTCTAGCTTATTGATACGTTCCAGAAAATTCCATTTGAATCCATTTATTCAATTTGGATTTTTTTACTGACAAAAACCCGTACCCGAAAGAACTTTTTTTCTTTTCGGGTACGGGTTTTTTTGGCCCAAATGTATCTTGTCTTTATCACGAATTCTTTTCCTTGGTTAACAACAATTGTCATTTTGCCCATATTTGCAGGTTCTTTCGTTTTCTTTTTTCCCCATCGAGGGAATAAAGTAATTCGGTGGTATACCTTAGGCATAGCTGCCTTAGAGCTACTTCTAACAACCTATGCATTTTGTTATCATTTCCAACCGGACGACCCATTAATCCAACTTGCAGAAGATTTTAAATGGATCAACTTTTTTGATTTCCACTGGCGATTAGGAATAGATGGACTTTCGATAGGACCCGTTTTACTGACGGGATTCATCACTACTTTAGCTATTTTAGCAGCTTTTCCAGTTACTCGGGATTCCCGATTGTTCCATTTTATGATGTTAGCAATGTACAGTGGTCAAATAGGATCATTTGCGTCCCGAGACCTTTTACTTTTTTTTATAATGTGGGAATTAGAATTAATTCCTGTTTATCTACTTTTAGCCATGTGGGGAGGAAAGAAACGTCTGTACTCGGCTACTAAGTTTATTTTATATACGGCGGGGGGTTCCATTTTTCTATTAATGGGAGTTCTGGGTATTGGTTTATATGGCTCTACTGAACCTACCTTAAATTTTGAAACATTAGTTAATCAATCGTATCCCCCAGCATTAGAAATAATCTTCTATATTGGATTTTTTATTGCTTTTGCTGTTAAATTACCAATTATACCTTTACATACATGGTTACCAGATACCCATGGAGAAGCTCATTACAGTACTTGTATGCTTCTAGCGGGAATCTTATTAAAAATGGGAGCGTATGGTTTGGTTCGAATCAATATGGAATTATTACCTCATGCTCATTCGATATTTTCTCCTTGGTTGATAATAATAGGCACAATGCAAATAATCTATGCAGCTTTAACATCTCCTGGACAACGCAATTTAAAAAAAAGAATAGCTTATTCCTCTGTATCTCACATGGGTTTTATAATTATTGGAATTAGTTCGATAACTGAAACGGGACTTAATGGAGCCATTTTACAAGTAATCTCTCATGGATTTATTGGTGCTGCACTTTTTTTCTTAGCGGGAACTAGTTACGATAGAATACGTCTTGTTTACCTCGACGAAATGGGGGGAATAGCTATTCCAATGCCAAAAATATTTACACTATTCAGTAGCTTTTCCATGGCATCCCTTGCGTTACCGGGCATGAGTGGGTTCATTGCGGAATTAATAATATTTTTTGGAATAATTACTAGCCAAAAATTACTTTTAATGCCAAAAATACTCATTACTTTTGGAATGGCAATTGGAATGATATTAACTCCTATTTATTTATTATCGATGTCACGTCAAATGTTTTATGGATATAAGTTATTTAATCTTAAAAATACTTCTTTTTTTGATTCTGGGCCACGCGAATTATTTGTTTCGACTTCTATCTTTTTACCAGTAATAGGCGTTGGCGTTTACCCAGATTTCGTTCTTTCATTATCCGCTGAGAAGGTGGAAATTATTATATCCAAATTTTTTTATAGATAAGTTTAATTTTATTAAATGAAATGAGCAAGTAGTCGTCTTATTCTTTTCTTTATATTTGTAAGAAGAAAGATTAACTCGGAATGTGAGAACCATTTAAATCAACATTTAAACGGTTCTCACCTGTTTATAAAAAGCACTTTGTCCTATGTTTGTATTCGTAGGGTCTTCTCGTCAATTTAATTAAGTGTTAATGGGAATGAACCATAACTATGTAGCCCTATTCCTAAGAGATTGACTCCAAAATAGCATATCCAAATTATAAGAAAGCCTATAAAAGCTACAATTGCAGAATTTGCACCCTTAAAATTTTGATTTGTTCTAATATGTAAATAAATTGCAAATACAGTCCAAGTAATAAATGCCCAAGTTTCTTTTGGGTCCCAATTCCAATATGATCCCCATGCCTCATTGGCCCATACTGCTCCTGAAAGGATACCGATGGTTAAAAGGATAAATCCTAAACTAATAACACGATAACTCCAATGATCCAATTGTTCAATCAATTGAGACCTATAATAATTTTTAACAGAAAAGGGTGAAACGCTTTCTAAAACATTGCCTTGTTCGTTCATGTGTTGAATCTCACTGAAGACAAAGGACTCATTTAAGAAATATTTTAGGTTCTCAAAAACCGTTATTATATCTTTTTGAAATATAATGATCAGAAGTGCTACTGATAATAATGATCCGCATAAAAGAGCTGCATAAGCCAATACCATCATACTTACGTGCATCATTAACCAATAGGATTGAAGGGCGGGTACTAAGATTGAAGATTGACTAATTTCCGTTAAAAGGCCTGAAGTAGCAAACCCTTGAGTAAAAATAGCACTTGGTGCAGTTATTGTGCTTAAATACTTTTTTTGTTTTTTAAAATATGGAATCATATGAATAATGTAAAAACTCCAGGAAAGGAAGATTAATGATTCATATAGATCACTTAATGGGAAATGTTTCCAATAAACCCAACGAGTAACTAATAATCCCGTTATAGAAAAAAAAGTAATTATCATGCCTTTTTCGAATGAATTATATAGTCGGACTTTTTCATTAACTAATAAAGTTAGCAAATGGAGTATAATTACAATAGAAACCGTTGAAAAAGAAATATGAGTCAAAATATGTTCTAAAGTCGAAAATATCATAAAATAATAATAATAATAAGAATAAATCCCCCCAATTACAAATTATCAAATCAAAATACGAAGGAAAATTCATTGAATTTTTCATTATGATTCATAATGGGCTATAGGACTGTTAAATTATTTTTATAATTTGTAAGATGCCATGCCGCCACTCGGACTCGAACCGAGATGCTCCCGCACTGCTTCCTAAGAGCAGCGTGTCTACCAATTTCACCATAGCGGCTTGTTTCAAATCATAATACCCCTTTTTTATTCAATCGTCGAGATTGATTCAATACAATATATTTTTTTATCTGAAACATTCAAATTTAAAAATTTGATAAATTAAAGATAAGTTTAAAACAAAATTTTTCTTTAAAGTAAATTTTATAGTACTACTTGAATTTATCTTAATTTATGAATGTACTTTTTTGAAGTTTCTGTTTGTGACTTTTGTAAATAGAGTATGCCGTCTCTCACTACGGGGTAGACCGAAAAAAGGTTTTTTTCTATTGAATAGAACAAAGGCCTTTTCTATTGATTTTAAAAGAACGCATTTAGAGCAATTCCGAGACTAAAAGTTTACATTTTTTATTTATAACTCAAAAAAGTTTTAGAATTTTGTTCTAAGAAAACAAATGGGTTGATAGGGCAAAACCCCCCATCTCAACAAAAAATAGACTCCAAAAACGATGATGATTCCATTTTTTATTTTGTTTGAAAAAAGTGCCGTGTTTTGGTTGACATAAGAGTTCTTATTCTACATACCATAAGAAAAAACCACACTTTTGTCTAAACTTAAATTAAAAAATGCAAAAGATTTATTTCATATTTAAATTATGACGCAAAAAAAATTGCGTCATAATTTGTTATGTTAGGCTCCTTTTGTTCAGCTAGATTACGATTATTCCAAGTTTTGAGTATTCATTTTTTGTACAAAAAAACTTTTTGAATTTCCGGTAGAAAGGGATTTTGCTAAGGAAAAAGCTTTTAACGCCGCACAATATCCCTTCTTTTTCCAAATGTTTTTACGAATACGCTTTTTGGAAATAGAAGTACGTTTTTTTGGAACTGCCATTTCAAATTGAATTGATTCTTTATTGTTATAGTTGGATGTGAAAGACATCTATTTTTCAAACAAATCTCTGTTTTTTTTTCATTATCTATGTATTTATATTCTAGCCGATAACCTCTTCATAAAAAAAGGTGGAAAAAACAAAATTTTTAAATAAAAAAATATATTTGATTAGTACAAACAAACTTTGCTGCCATACGTAGGCAGGCTATTCATAAAGAAATTCATATGAGATTAAAAATGAAACAAGAAAGCTGTCACTTTATATCTCTTCTCTAGTTTGTTTTAATTTTGATGTGTTGTAATTGGATTTAAATACAATTTATATGGCCATAATAAAATACGCCGGCAAAGTTTAAAAGCGAATCTGTACTTAATCTTAATTGAAAAACGTTATTTTAGTTTTTTTAAAACATATCTAAATTTTTTATATATTTTGTTTGATTTGGAATGGAAAACTATCAAAAAATTTTGGGCAAAACGGGTTAATGATTCTGACTAAATTTTAAAAGAAATGCATTATTTTGTATTAGGATTCCAGTTTTTCGAACTTTAGTAAGTAAATCTTATCTTATGATTAAAGATCTTTTTTATCCTGTAGTCTATATACGTATTTAAAATTTTTTAAGTGTAAAATAAATTGGCATTTTTTATCTTCCTTCTCAATTTCATATATCGAACTTGACTTAATAATCACTTTTGTACTAATTCATTTTTTGACTTATGCAAATTTCTTGATTTTACTATAAAAATAGCAAAAAAATTATATATATATATATATTTAGTTTAAGTTTTTGTTATTATATATTTTGATTTTAAATAATTGTTTTCTTTCAAAAACGACAAGAACTGATGAATAAAAAAAATTCAATTCGAAATTAATTATGGAACATATCTACCAATATGCATGGATCGTACCCTTCATTCCACTTCCGGTTCCTTTGTTAATAGGAGTGGGACTTCTCTTTTTTCCGACAACAACTAAAAATCTTCGACGTATATGGGCTTTTTCGAGTATTTTTTTGTTAACTATAGCTATGCTTTTTTCGATGACGTTGTCGATTCAACAAATAAATAGTAATTCAATTTATCAATATGTATGGTCTTGGTCGATTAATAATGATTTTTCTTTAGAATTTGGTTACTTGTTCGATCCACTTACTTCTATTATGTCAGTGTTAATTACTACTGTTGCAATTTTGGTTCTGATTTATAGTGATAATTATATGTGTTATGATCAAGGATATTTAAGATTTTTTGCTTATTTGAGTTTTTTCAATACTTCTATGTTAGGATTAGTTACTAGTTCAAATTTGATACAAATTTATATTTTTTGGGAATTAGTTGGAATGTGTTCGTATCTATTAATAGGTTTTTGGTTCACACGACCTATTGCCGCGAATGCTTGTCAAAAAGCATTTGTGACTAATCGGGTAGGGGATTTTGGGTTATTATTAGGAATTTTAGGTCTTTATTGGGTAACAGGCAGTTTCGATTTTCGTGATTTGTTTGAAATATTCCATAACTTAATTAAAAATAATGAGGTCAATCTTTTATTTTGTAGTTTATGTACTTTATTATTATTTGCTGGTGCAGTTGCAAAATCCGCCCAATTTCCCCTTCATGTATGGTTACCCGATGCTATGGAGGGGCCGACCCCGATTTCAGCTCTTATACATGCTGCGACCATGGTCGCAGCGGGGATTTTCCTAGTCGCTCGACTTTTTCCTCTTTTCATAATTATACCTTATATAATGTATGTAATCGCTTTTATAGGTATAATAACTTTATTTTTAGGAGCTACTTTAGCTCTTGCTCAAAAAGATATTAAGAGAAGTTTAGCTTATTCTACAATGTCTCAGTTGGGTTATATGATGTTAGCTCTAGGTATGGGTTCTTATCGAGTTGCTTTATTTCATTTGATTACTCATGCTTATTCAAAAGCATTATTGTTTTTAGGATCCGGATCCCTTATTCATTCAATGGAAACGCTTGTTGGGTATTCTCCAAATAAAAGTCAGAATATGGTTCTTATGGGGGGATTAAAAAAGCATGTTCCAATTACAAAAACTGCTTTTTTAATAGGTACTCTTTCTCTTTGTGGGATTCCGCCTCTTGCTTGTTTTTGGTCCAAAGATGAAATTCTTAGTGATAGTTGGTTATATTCGCCAATTTTCGCAATAATTGCTTATTTCACAGCCGGATTAACCGCATTTTATATGTTTCGAATCTATTTGCTTACGTTTGATGGTAATTTAAACCTTTATTGTAAAAATTACAGCGGAAAAAAAAGCAGCTCCCTCTATTCAATATCTCTGTGGGGTAAAGAGGGGTTGAAAAAGATTAATAAAAAATTATCTTTAAATACCTTATTAACAATGAATAACAATAGGGAAGGGGTGTCTTTTTGTTTGAAAAACCCATATAAAACTTCCCTCCATTTTTTAAAAACGATGCGCTCTTTTATTACTATTACTCATTTTGACAATAATAAAATTTCTACATATCCTCCGGAATCGGACAATACTATGTTATTGCCTCTCTTTGTATTGATTCTGTTTACTTTCTTTATTGGATTCATAGGAATTCCATTCAATAAAGAAGGAATGGGGTTGGATATATTAACTAAATGGTTAACCCCATTAGTAAATCCTTTACATTCCATTTCGCATAATTCTCTTGATTGGTATGAATTTGCAATAAATGCAACTTTTTCGGTTAGTATAGCTTATTTGGGCATATTTATAGCCTTTTTTTTATATAAACCCGTTTATTCATCAGTGAAAAATTTTGACTTAATTAATTCATTTGAGAAAAGAGGGCCGAGTAGAGTTTTGGGGGACAAACTACAAAATATTATATATAATTGGTCTTCTAACCGTGGTTATATTGATGCTTTTTATGCAACATATTTAATTAAGAGTGTAAGAAGTTTGGCCGCGCTAGTTTCTGTTATTGATAGGCGATTAATTGATGGAATTCCGAATGGTTTTGGTATTACCAGTTTTTTTGTAGCAGAAGGTATTAAGTATATAGGGGGGGGTCGCATTTCCTCATATCTTTTTTTGTATTTTTTCTATATATTAAGTTTTTTAATAATTTCTTATTTTTTTTTAGTCTTATGATTGCATCAACTAAAAATTGTAAGAATTTTTCTTGATCTTCTGAACCCATTTTTCCTTCTTCTGGAAGTAAAGAAATTCCTTTCAGA